AATTGGCTAGTTATTATTATAAGAGATCCAATTTTTTGGTCATTAAGGAACACAAAAAGTATAAAAAGAAGCTTCTAAAAAATTACAAGGTATGATCTATCTGAATCTAAAGTCTCAATTCCAACAAGTAAAAAAGGGGGGAATTTCCTTATTTCGAAATGGTTGATTATGAGATATTTCAATTTGTTTCTGATTTTTTATTGAATGGAGTTGTGTATATTTCGATACATATAAAAGATCCCCAAAAGAGTTTTATTTTATACTTTTGCATATATGTCTGCTTTGACTCGAATGAATGTTCTGAAGAAACCTCAATTAAGTTATGGTATAGAAAAAGAGGATTCTTGCGTTTTTACCCTCCTGCCGAGAAAGCATTGATTTCTTGGCTCATTTCTTAAAATACTTCAATTGGTACACGCAAGAAATAGGCCAATTCCGCAGCTTTTTGTTCCATTTCCCGTGGAGTAAAATTCTCATCAGTACGAGTCAATGGAATGGCTCCCTGGCCTCTGATATCTATATAAAGGACACGACGAGCATAAATACCCTCTTTAACTTCTATTCTGACGGACTGAATATCTTTTATAAGAAATCGGAGGAAGACCCGACGATTTTTTCCAGGAAATCCCCACCGAAAGATACAGACTATTCCGTCTTTTCTATCAAATCGATCATAACCACTACCTACATTCCACGAAATGGTGCACCACAAATAGGAGCTAATAAAAAGACCCGCGATCCCATAGAAAGACATCACAATTCCTTGTGGAAAAAAAACTATTTCCTGAGACGGAAATAAAGATATCAAATTTCTACCAAGATAACTGGAGGTTCCAACCAACAAGAATCCTAATGAACCTAAAAAAAGGATAACAGCCCAGCAGAAATTACTTGTTTTTCGAGCCCCCGTTATAGGTTCTATCCATATATGTTCTGATCGACAACTCATACTTGATCCGGTTGCGTTTTTTGGAATTGAGAGAATACCCCAAATGAATTTGACTTTAGTCCTTTTGTTTCCGAAGTAACTCGCATCAACTAGCACTAGTTTGATGTGAACCTTTAGGAGTAATTCATTAAATTGGTTAGATCTAAACTAATAACATACCCTTCGTATGATCTCACTAAAGATAGCCACATACATATAGATAGACCAACTTTACAGTTCAGCCATCCGTCAATTCGGGTCTATTTTCAAATAGCTAGAATACATTTACCCCTAATACCATTTTCTGCAGACATAAGAGTTTTTCAGCGGAAGCCGCTTATACCATATTTTGCTAAATGGATATCTGTGTTATGATACAAGCGTCAGTTTTGAAAAAAAAAAAGAGATGAGATTTTGTCCCATCGGCTCTAAACAATCTTGTTTTTTTGAACATGAAGAAATAAAGAAGCCATTGCGATTGCCGGAAAGACTAGGCCTACTAAAGGCACCAAAACAGAGGGAAAGTTAAGAGTTGTCATAGAATGGGTACCTCGATTTACTATTTGTACCTTTTATTATTATTTATATTTTATATTTATAATATAAAGATATCTTATTATATATAAAGATATCTTATTATAATTTGATAATTAGAAATTGGAATTATTATTACTTAATATCTATTAAGTATAGATCTAATTTCTACATGAAAGATTTGAAAGGATATGGATGAGATATTATTATTATTCTTTTCTTCATTTTTTGCTCTTGTTTTCGAATTTCATTTACTAAGCAAAAAGTTTCTTAAAAATTAATTATATTCTTAAAAATTAATTCTATTTATATTGTTTGTTAGAATCCCATCCAGCAGGAGAAGGGATTCTTAGTCAAAATAGGATTATCGTAAGATATAGAAAGATAAAAAATTATATATTTTGTAGATTTTAGTTATATATGACGAGAAGAGGCTATTTTTTTTATTTGCCTAATTTCACGAAAAAAAGAATTTCATCTTTTATCTTGTTGATAGAGGCGTCTTGATCAATAATCAGGAATATAGAAAAAGGGGCGGATTTTCTGTGACTTTTGATTCTTTATACGATTAGATCTTATGTCAACAAAGAAAACCCCATTAGTCTAATTTTGACTTGGATTCTGATAAACTAATTACTTGTTTGCTCAAAATAATTGAACTTAATGTTCTAATTTTGATTCAAAGGAAAGAAAGTATGGAGTTGAAATAACTCACTCAGAACGCTTTTTAAAGGATTACGTGGTACGATTAGATCGAATAAGCCCTTCTGGAATAAATACTCAGCCGCTTGTGAACCTTCGGGTACTGTTTTATTCAATGTTTGTTCAATTACTCTTTTACCCGCAAACGCAATGTAGGCATTGGGTTCGGCAATAATGATATCCCCCAACATACCAAAACTAGCTGTCACCCCACCGGTAGTAGGAGATGTAAGGATTGGTACATAGAATAACTTTTTATTTGATTGATAATCATATAAAGCAGAAGATATTTTAGCCATTTGCATCAAGCTCAAACTTCCTTCTTGCATGCGTGCC